TCTATAATGTCTCTTTAACAGACCCCCCGCTAACCCGAGTGAACATTCAAATATCTGTCCCACATTCATTCGTGAGGGGACTCCCAATGGGTTGAATACCATATCAACGGGCGTTCCATCTTGCAAATAGGGCATATCTTGTCTAGACAAAATTTTAGAAATTATACCTTTATTCCCATGCCTTCCAGCTATTTTATCCCCCACTTTGATTTCACGTTTATGTGAAATATATACACGAATCCTTTCTTGATTATAATTGGAACCCCCCTTTCTACGGATCCATCTCACATCAATAACTCGGCCCCTTCCACCTATAGGTAGTCTTAGCGAAGTTTCTTTTGAAGTGGATACCTGAATGCCAAGTATAGCTCGTAATAATCTATCCTCTGGGGCATATGATGATTCATTCGCTGTCTGAGGTGTTAATTTACCTACTAAGATATCACCTGTTTCTATCCAAGATCCCAGCATAACAATTCCATTTCTGTCTAAATTTCGGAGTAAATGAGCCTCTAAATGCGGAATCTCCTTAGTTATTCTTTCAGGACCTTGGCTTGTTACATGAGTCTGAATTTCATATTTCCGGATGTGAAAAGAAGTATAAATATCTTCATAAATCAGACGTTCACTAATTAGTACTGCGTCTTCAAAATTGTAACCTTCCCATGGCATATAAGCTACTAATACATTTTTTCCTAAAGCGAGTTCCCCACCAGCTGTGGCCGCACCACCCGCTAGAATTTGTCCCTTTTTAATATATTTACCCCGCCGAACCTGAGTTTTTTGATGCATAAAAGTATTCTTGTTGGAACGTTGATACATAACTAATGGAATGCTTAGAGTATCCCCATTACTTGAGAAAACGATCTTGTGAGTATCAGTATAAATGATTTTTCCCTTGTGTTCGGCTATAGCTGAAATACCCGAATCTAGAGCCGTTTGGCCTTCCAACCCAGTTCCAACAATGCACTTTTCAGAACGAGAAAGGGGAACTGCTTGGCGCTGCATATTAGAACTCATTAAAGCTCGATTCGCATCATTATGCTCGATAAAAGGAATGAGGGAAGCTCCAATAGAAAAATATTGGAAAGGAAAAATGCTTCTAAGATGAATCTCTTCCCATGCAATAGTCAGGAATTCTTGACGATATCGAGCCGGAACAACCTGTTGTTCTTGAATACCCCGATTCAAGGCCAAAGAATTTCCTGCTGCTACCATATAATATTCATCTCTATTTGGTGATAAATAAACCATCTGTGCCTCTTTTGATCTCTCAGATAATTCATAAAAAGGACTCTCTATAGATCCCCAATAACCAACCTTAACATGAGTAGCTAATGATCCAATAAGTCCAACATTGATTCCTTCGGACGTGTCAATTGGGCAAATACGTCCATAGTGACTCGGGTGGATATCTCGTATCCGAAAACTAGCAGTTCGCCCCGTCAATCCCCCAGGACCCAAATAACTCCATTTTCGCCCATGAACAATTTGTGTCAACGGATTAGTTCGATCCAAAACTTGAGATAAAGGGTGTAGGCCAAAAAACGATTCATAAGTAGTTGTTAATGAAGTTGAAGTTACCAAATTTTGAGGAGTCGGTATCAATTTATGCCTGATTGCTCCACATATAGTTCCTCGAACCGCATTTTCTAAACGAACAAGAGCCAATCCGAATTGATCCTGTAATAGATCTGCGACAGAACGAATACGTTTATTTTTCAAGTGATTCATATCGTCAAGTATACCCATTCCAAATTTCATTTCAATCAAATGATCCACAGCAGCCAATAGATCTTGTGGTAACAAAAATGTATTGTTTTGGGGTATATCAAGATTCAGTCTCCGGTTTATATTTCGTCGACCAATCTTTCCTAATTCACATCTTTGGTAAAAAAATTTCTTTTGTAATTCCTTGCATAAGGACTCAGAAAATACCGGATCTCCCCCTACCCCTACACAAGCAAATTGTTGATAAAACTCCAGAATAGCATTTTCTTTTGACCCAATCTTTTTTTTCTCTTTTTCATTCGGGAAAGACAAGAAAATCTCAGGGTAACAAACATTATCTAGAATTTCTCTTATATTCGAACCCATAGCTGATGATAGAACTAGAATAGATATTTTTTGTTTTCTACTTACACGGGCCCATATCCTTGCTTTTCTGTCAATTTCTAATTCTGACCTTCCCCCCCAATCCGATATTATAGTACTGGTATAGACAGAAATTCCGTTATGTTCCAATTCTGAACGGTAGTAAATACCAGGACTTTGCAATATTTGGTTGATCACAATTCGGTATATTCCATTTACTATAGAGGTTCCAAAAGAATTCATTATAGGGATGTTCCCAATAAAAACTGTTTGTTCTTGCATATTTATATCGGTTTTCCAAATTAAGACCGCGGGTACATATAATTCAGAAGAATATGTGAGTGATTCATATACAGCATCTCTTTCTTTTATCAAGGGCTCTACCAATTGATATGTTTCCACAAATAAATTAAATTCAATTTCTTGATCTCTATCTTCAATTTTTGGAAACTTATGAAATTCTTCCGCCAAGCCCTGATTAATGAACCTAAAAAATCCCTCAAATTGTATCTGAATAAATCCAGGTATTGTGGACATTCCTTCATTTCCATTCTGGAGCATCTTAATCTGAAGTTTCCTCTTTATTGAAAAAATCCCATTATTGGCTTAGCTCACTATTCATCGAACCATACCGATCGATCTAGCAATGATGGAATGGGTATTCTGTTTACTGAATCACATAAAATTTTAGCCAACTCTATCCATATATATCATACGTATGAACGGAAGCAAGACAGAGAAATGGAGGGCATTTTTTACGCAAGTTCGAATTTGAGCCAGGTACAAATAGAAAGAAATTAAAATTGATAAAGAATTCCTGGGAAAAAATTATGTCACTTAGGTTGACGGAGTCTTTTATCGGTATCGGATAAGAAAATTGATCCAATTTCTACCCAATTCTTTTATTATGATATTACGATCAGGGTACAAAAAATAAAAAATAAATGAATTTGGGAATCAATCCGCTCTCTATGAATGAGATAAAAACAGAAGAATCAGGAATAGCATAGAGTTTAACTATTTTTAGCACAAACGCTCAAAAAGTAATTCGCAAATCTTTTTTGGTAGTAGAATTTATAAAATACAATTGAATTGCGTACGTAATACTCATAGGAGTAATCTTTAGGAAGTACATACCGGCACATGCCGATATAGCTATCCATATATCGCATCTTTTCTCATAATTGAACTTGGTGCAACATAGGTCAAGTCGCACTCGATCAAAAATCATAATGTCTATTTTCTATTCATTCGGTATCCACGTATAAAAATTCCAGCTCTGTAGTTTACACTGTTCTGGGGTTTACATATACACATATAATATTATATAATATAATATTAATATTATAATTTATAATTAATATTAAAATATTAATATTTAGAATATAATATTAGAAAATAAAATATTAGAATATTATAATTGATTATAATTGTAATTGATAATAATTAGTCGTAAATCAATTGGATTTTTCATCCATTAAGGGAATACAAATGGAATTTGGCGACATGGCCAAGTGGTAAGGCGGGGGACTGCAAATCCTTTATCCCCAGTTCAAATCTGGGTGTCGCCTGATCAACAAAAAAAGACTTGGAAGTTTTTAATCCTGCTGATCGAACTTGACAAATTCTTGCCCCGCAAAAGCATAGGCAAGGGACTAGATCTGTCGATACTTGATTTTGAGAACCCGTAGGTCCTATAAAAGACTGTCATCTTTTTTATAAAAATTTATAAAAATCTGGTTTCTGAGTGTGGCTCAAACAGATAACAATAAATCTGAAGCAATCCAATCTTATTAATGCATTGGTTTGGGCTATTCTGAATTGAACCAAATAAAAGAAATAATGATAATTCATTCTATTCTGGGCATCAGAACTATGAAAATAAGAAGTCGTAAATCTTGGTATCCAAGGATTCCTAAGAGACACTCCATTTTGGTTCCTAAGGTTAAAGATGTGGAAAGAACTGAGCGAGGATACTTTGTATCCAAACTCAGGATAGGCTCTGAGTGCTCAGAAATGAAATCAAAATAGAATCTATTGACTAAGAAATAAAGGACCTTTTTACGAGTGGATTCGTAAAATTGTTTCATCACTAGCCGTAAGTAAGAATCCTATTTTGACTCTGCACCATTGATTCCACTATAATTATGAATTAATAATGGAATAAATACTTCATTTCATAGAGATAAGGGACATCATTCACATGGATATAGTAAGTCTCGCTTGGGCTGCTTTAATGGTAGTGTTTACATTTTCTCTTTCACTTGTAGTATGGGGAAGGAGTGGGCTTTAGAGCTAGGAATATTAATATTACTAATTTAGTACTTTACTGAATAATATAGAATAATATAATTCTATCAATTGTGATCGTTTTGCCAAAGCTGAAAAAAAAATACCTTGACTTAGTTTAGTTTATCTATATTCGTTTAATTCTAAATATTAGTAAATATTAGAATTAGATAATTATATATTTATTATATTTATATTAATATTATATATTATATTATATATTATTATTATATTATAAATATTAAAATATTAATTAAATATTAATTATTTAATAATTATTTAATTATTAATATTTTTTTTATATTATATAATATATAATTTTATAATTTAGAATTATATATATTTTATATATATATTTTTTTTTTATTTTGTTATTATTATATTATTATTATATATATTATTATATTTTATATAATTTAATAGAATTTATTATATAATTATATTATCTAATAACTATCTAACTAATAATTTAATATTTAATATATATTAGAATATTAGATATGTATAATTGATATGTATAATTATGGTATATATATATGATGGTATTATAGTATATGCACACACTATTCTTCCTACATTAATTCTTTAGATGGACTTCCGGATACATATACATAAGC